CTTTGGATACAAATTACGAGAATTTCGATTTTTCCTCGAATCGGTCATTGAGAGGTAAAGGGTTTAATCCTTTTAAGAAATAAAGTTTTTGATCGGAATATGAATTATTCCGAAAGACCCTTTAACTATTAAAGGGGGTTAATAGAACGAATCACACTTTTACCACTAAACTATACCCGCTACAATGTGATTATTGTATCATAATGGTTCTTTTGTCAAACAAGGGAATTGAGCGTAATCAAGATAAGATAGGATCCTAAAAGAATCATGAAAATTCGAGTGTTAACTTTTTTAGTGGGGGTTTAATGAGATTAGGAAAAGAGGATTCATTTAAATAAGAGGTTCTTTTTTTTTCTTTTACTGTAGGAATTTTGATAGATACAGTTCGATAAAAACACCGAAATCATAACATCAAAATGCATTGTCTAAGAATCCATAGTTTCATTTTTTATTCCAGTTATTATTCTAGCATGGTATGTATATATGTATATATATGTATAAAGTAGTTAAAAAGGGAAATCAAAAAGTAAAAAAGAAGAATAAGAAATCACACTTTCTTGTTGCCTTAATAGCAAGTTTTTTGGTTTCAAATTAGATAAATCGTTTTTATATATGATTTGTTGGAACAAAAAAAGGGCCCGGCTAGGTACTAACCTAGCCCAGCCAAGGGAATAAAAAAAAAGGCCCTTTTGCACAAAATCAAAGAATTCTTCTTTATTTTTGTTTCTATTGGATCTTGCCAACCCTAACTTTATCTAAACGGAATTGCTGATAAAAATTGTACATATTTATATAATAAAGATATAGAGAGAAAAAAAGAATTTTTTGAATCCTTACTTTCCGTGTAATGTAGTAATTATATTTTTTTGTCAATTGGGAGAGATGGCTGAGTGGACTAAAGCGGCGGATTGCTAATTCGTTGTACGAGTTATTTGTACCGAGGGTTCGAATCCCTCTCTTTCCCTTTGCTTTTATGACTTGATATTTCATTTATCTTTAAAATTTTGAAAATCCCTTTTCTTTTTTTGTAGTTAAACGTGTGAAATAGAAAAAACCGTAAGAAATTTCAAAAATCAAACAAAGAAAATGAAAAACCTTTTTAGTTTATTCTTCACGTCCCGGATTACGTCCTGGATCATTAGATAGGAATCCGAAGACGAAGAGAGAAACAAAGAATACCACTACTGTGGAAACAAAAAGTTTGAGAGTAAGCATTACACAATCTCCAAGATCATTTTTTTGGAAAAAAAAGAGAATAGATCATCTATTTTTATACTACATATCCTATTTGGATACCAAGAAAAAATGGCTTTCTATTTATAGAAAGAAACCATTTTCATAAATTCATTTTAAGAGTCTTTCATTACTAAATTTTTTTTTCATAACCAGAATTCGATAGTTTGGAGGACCCTATTAGTGTCTTTCACTGGAAGAGAAAGCGGTTCAGAATAGGGAAATGGGGTGATTGAGATTTTTTGCGTCTATCCAACCAAGCCAAAAGTTTCAATCTTTGAATTGAAGGTTCATCTTATAAGATTTATCTGACCTTATTAATTGCTAGAATTTATGGAATCAATTATGAATTTTCTAGGATAGTATTAAAGATCTCATCGAAAACTTACGGCAGCTTGCCAAACAAAGGCTAAGAGAAAAAAAAGCAAAGGTATGACTGGCATAACATCTACAATTGGATTCAAAAAAGCATAGGCCTCGGGCAATTTGGAGAAGAAAAAACTAGTCGAAGTCGAATAAAGAGCAGAATTAATACAGATAAAGATCAAACTAAAGATATTAAGCATAATAGACATTTTTTTGGAGATAATTGCATTTTGATTGAGTTATTGATAATTGATATAAATAAAAACGAAGAAAGTTAAGGTAGACAAAAACCCTTCCTTTTGTTTGAATTCACCCAATCAAAAATCCTCCCATTCTACACGGAGAATAGAAGAAATTAGACTTTGATAAAATATCTTAATTGAATTATATGGAATGATCAAGAAATTCAATTTAATTCTATATCTATACGTGTCAAAATCCTAGCAAATATAGAATTGATTCTATAAATTAGATATTTGGACTAAAATTGACGATCTATCAATATCAACATTATTCTTTAATAGTGTCGAATAGAAATTGAAATGGGGCGTGGCCAAGTGGTAAGGCAACGGGTTTTGGTCCTGTTATTCGGAGGTTCGAGTCCTCCCGCCCCAGAGGATATTCGAATAAAGATGGTTTTTGGATAGAATGTGATTCTTCTTCTTACTTTTTAATGATTTTTCTTTGAATCATATCTTTTATCTTTACTTGAACTGACTCGAGTTCAAATCACACGAAGATGGAACTGAATCCATTTGTAATCCAGGTAAGATCGAACCTAGATCACAAGGATTTGAATTCCAAAAAATCGGGCGGGCTTTTCAGCATATGTTTATTCTCTTCATATTAATCTTGATGGAAGTTAGGTACTGAGAAAAACCTTACGCCTACTATTGAATTT